CTCCGATTCAACTCGGACCATAGTTCCTGACCTAAAATTCTACGCAAATCAAGATCGAGAAAAGGAAGTTTTGCAATCATTGACTCAAACTCATTGTCGAATCCCATTCAGCAGAATATGGAGGTACTTATGGCGGAACGGGCCAATCTGGTATTTCACAATAAAGTGATAGATGGAACTGCTATTAAACGACTTATTAGCCGATTAATAGATCACTTTGGGATGGCATATACATCACACATCCTAGATCAAGTAAAGACCCTAGGTTTCCAGCAAGCCACTGCTACATCCATTTCGTTAGGAATTGATGATCTTTTAACGATACCTTCTAAGGGCTGGCTTGTCCAAGATGCTGAACAACAAAGTTTGATTTTGGAAAAACACCATCATTATGGGAATGTACATGCGGTAGAAAAATTACGCCAATCTATTGAGATATGGTATGCTACAAGTGAATATTTGCGACAAGAAATGAATCCTAATTTTAGGATGACGGACCCCTTCAATCCAGTCCATATGATGTCTTTTTCGGGAGCTAGGGGAAATGCATCTCAAGTACATCAATTAGTGGGTATGAGAGGATTAATGTCGGATCCCCAAGGACAAATGATTGATTTACCTATTCAAAGCAATTTACGCGAAGGACTTTCTTTAACAGAATATATTATTTCTTGCTATGGAGCTCGTAAAGGAGTTGTAGATACTGCTGTACGGACATCAGATGCTGGATATCTTACGCGTCGACTTGTTGAAGTAGTTCAACATATTGTTGTACGTAGAACAGATTGTGGCACTATCCGAGGGATTTCTGTGAGTCCTCGAAATAAAAATCGAATGATGTCAGAAAGAATTTTTATCCAAACATTAATTGGTCGTGTCTTAGCAGACGATATATATATAGGTTCCCGATGTGTCGCCTTTCGAAATCAAGATCTTGGGATTGGACTTGTCAATCGATTAATAACCTTTGGAACACAATCAATATCTATTCGAACTCCCTTTACTTGTCGGAGTACATCTTGGATCTGTCGATTATGTTATGGTCGGAGTCCCACTCATGGTGACCTAGTTGAATTGGGGGAAGCTGTAGGTATTATCGCGGGTCAATCTATTGGCGAACCGGGGACTCAACTAACATTAAGAACTTTTCATACCGGCGGAGTATTTACAGGAGGTACTGCCGAACATGTACGAGCCCCTTATAATGGAAAAATCAAATTCAATGAGGATTTGGTTCATCCTACACGTACACGTCACGGGCATCCTGCCTTTCTATGTTATATGGACTTGTCTGTAATTATTGAGAGCGAAGATATTATACATAGCGTGACTATTCCACCAAAAAGTTTTCTTTTAGTTCAAAATGATCAATATGTGGAATCAGAACAAGTGATTGCTGAGATTCGCGAGGGAACATACACTTTTCATTTTAAAGAGAGGGTTAGAAAATATATTTATTCTGACTCAGAGGGCGAAATGCACTGGAGTACTGATGTGTCTCATGCACCCGAATTTACATATAGTAATGTACATCTCTTACCAAAAACAAGTCATTTATGGGTATTATCAGGAAATTCATGTGGATCTAGTTTAATTCTTTTTTCGATCCACAAAGATCAAGATCAAATGAACATACCCTTTCTTTCCGTCGAAAGAAAATCTATTTCTAGCCTCTCAGTGAATAATGATCAAGTGAGCCAAAAATTTTTGAGTTCGGATTTTGCTGATAAAAAAAAATCAGGGACTCCCTATTATTCAGAATTGAATGGAATCTTAGGTACTAGTCATTATAATTTCATATATTCTGCTATTTTTCATGAGAACTCGGATTTATTAGCAAAAAGGCGAAGAAATCGCTTTCTCATTCCATTTCAACCGATTCAAGAGCAAGAGAAAGAATTCATACCGCATTCAGGTATCTCGATTGAAATACCCATAAATGGTATTTTTCGTAGAAATAGTATTTTTGCTTTTTTTGATGATCCTAGATACAGAAGAAAGAGTTCCGGAATTCTGAAATATGGGACTCTAAAGGCGGATTCAATCATCCAAAAAGAGGATATGATTGAGTATCGAGGAGTCCAAAAATTTAAGACAAAATACGAAATGAAAGTAGATCGCTTTTTTTTCATTCCTGAGGAAGTGCATATTTTACCCGAATCCTCAGCCATAATGGTACAGAACTATAGTATCATTGGAGTCGATACACGAATCACTTTAAATATAAGAAGCCAAGTCGGCGGGTTGATCCGAGTGGAGAGAAAAAAAAAAAGGATTGAACTCAAAATATTTTCGGGAGATATCCATTTTCCGGACAAGACAGATAAGATATCCCGACACAGTGGCATCTTGATACCGCCAGGAAGGGGAAAAACAAACGCGAAGGAATCCAAAAAATTAAAAAATTGGATTTATGTCCAACGGATCACACCAACCAAGAAAAAGTTTTTTGTTTTGGTGCGGCCTGTAGCCACCTATGAGATAGCGGACAGTATAAATT